AAAAAAAAAAAAAAAAAATTTCAATTTTTGCAAAAATTTTTACCAAATTTTGCAAAAAATTCGTCAAAAAAAATTTTTTTTTTTTAAAAAATTCAAAAAAAGCATATGAAAATGTTATTCACATTAGGGGTGGTGTGCACATGTTTCATCACATCAAGATGAACCTTTTTTTCAGGCACCCTAATTTTCCCATCAAAAGAAATAATCTTTAAAATATACATTTTTGAATTAGACTTTTAAAAAAAAAATAAAATGACTATTTTTTTTCACTTATTTTTTTGTTTTGTATTTCATTTTATTTAAAAAATGAAAAAAAGATTCACCTAAGTTTGCGCTTTTTTTCGTCTCGCGAAATTTTGAATCTAGATGGAATCCTATTTAATGATTGGGTTCTGAGCAGGGATAATTTCCTGAATTTTTTTTGTAAATGAAAATTTATTTATTATATATCTATAATTATTTATATATATATAAGAGTTATATAAGTATATACTAATCTATCTTTCCGATTCGAGATATATCTCACGTTGTATACGCTCATCCTAAGTATTCGAGCTGCTAATTTTAAGTTTATAGTCAAAGAAATTATTTATATATATATAAGAAATGATTAATATATCGTCTCCGACTAAACGTATAGTCCTATTAGGTAGGGGAGGGAGAGAACAGATTAATACATAAAAGATGATTGATTGATAAATGATGGGTGTATTTATAGAATTTATTGATATATAAATAATTTAATAATTAATAATATTTCCTACATTCATATAAAGTAATTAAATCTTTTATAATTTAATAAATTAATAATTAATTGTATTTATTTTTATTAAGATTTAAATTATGATATATATATAATATAGTAATACATATATAAAATTAATGAATTAGTATTAATGTAAATTTTTAATTAGAAAGAGTATTAATTTCTTTTGATGGGAAAATCTAACTATTAGTAATAGTATCTTTATTATGTAAAAATTATTTCAATATTTAATTTTTCTTTAAAACATGAAGATTAATTGTTATTTTTATGTTAAATTTTTCTAATTTACATGAAATTTAGGTATAATTTTAAAAAAATTGTAAAAAAATGTTTTTAAAACATAAAGTCTACCGAGTTTAATGATATTTTAAGTATTTAGATACTAATTATATGGTTTGTTTATTCAAATAAAATGCTTTTTTTTGGGGTTATTTTTTAATCTAAAAGTTAGCATATTTAAATTATATTGTATAAAGTTAACAATAAATTGTATAAATTTGCAAAAATTTGTTTCGAAAATTTATTCCGAGTTTTAAAAAAATTGGCGTAATGAAAATTGTATTGAAAATTTTAAATTATCATTATCTAAAAGTCATAACTTTTTTTACTTTGATATAGTAATTTTTTTTTATGTAAAATTTAGGCTTATTTTTTAAAAAATTTTCAATACGATTTTATTTAATTTGTGTAATTTTTCGAAAAAAAAAAAGTTGATTTTTTTGTTTTAATTTTTTATATAGTTAATTTATTGCTGTATTTTAAATTTTTAAAATTTTCAAAATTTTGCAAAATTTGAAAAATTCCGAAAAAGTTAGTAATTTTTAATTAACCATGGAAGCTTTTAATTCAAAATTTTAAAAATTTATTTTTTAAAACTCAAAAATTTTCAAAATTTTTGCAAATTTTTAAAAATTTTCAAAATTTTCGAAATTTCAAAAAAGTAAGTAATTTTTAATTAACCATGGAAGCTTTTAATACAAAATTTTAAAAATTTATTTTTTAAAACTCAAAAATTTTCAAATTTTTTTTAATTTTTAAAAATTTTCAAAATTCGTGAAATTTCAAAAAAGTAAGTAATTTTTAATTAACTATGGTAAATTTTAATTTAAGTTTTTAAAAATTTATTTTTAAAACTTGAAAATTTTCGAAAATTTTCAAAATTTAAAATTATGGGTTTTAATTAGAAATAAAATTTTTAAAAAAAAGATTAAGGGTTAATCTAATTATTTTTAAAAATAGGGTATAAATTATAAATAAAAATGGGATTTTATTTATATTGTTGGGTATATTAATAAATGGGTTTATTAATAAAAAGGGGTTTATAAATTTATTATAAAGAAAATAATTTATTTAAAAATTTTTGAAAATTGAATTATTTCAATTTTGGGTACAAAAATTTAAAAAAATGATTATTTAGCGGTTAGGCATTAGAAAGGGTAACTAATTGCCAAAATAAATGGACCCCACTTACTATTTTTAATTAACATAATGTAAATAAGAAAAATTAAATTAAAAATATAATTTTTCTGTTATGGGTTCATTTAAATTTAATGTATTTATTTTATATGATGAGGAAGTCTAAAAAATAGGGTTAAATTTTAAGTATTTGATCATGGTACTTAATATATATATATATATATAAATTTATACGAATGTTGTTTTAGATTTCTATTTTAGTAGTATATAATTTTAATTATTAATTAATTTTAGAATTAGTAATATATTTTAACATTTGCAAATTTTGTGCCAGCAGCAGCGGTTATACAAAAGATGTAGTATATATTTGTTAGTTTTAATTAATAGAAAAATTTTTAAATTATAATTTGAATTTATTAGGTGAAATTTTAATTTAAAATTAATTTATTTATTTATTTATGAGGTTAAGAAATTTTTATTTAAACTAGGATTAGATACCCTATTATTTTAAACGTAAATTATAAAACTAAGTGATTAATAGTTAAGTTCTTTAAAGCTAAATGATTTGGCGGTATTTTAAACTTTTCAGAGGAACCTGTTCTATAATCGATAATCCACGATTGAATTAACTTAAATTAGAAATTTTTATATCGTCGTTATTAAATATTTTATAAGAATATAATATTTAAAATTTTTAATTTGAAAATAAATCAGATCAAGGTGAAGTTTATATTTAAGAAGAGATGGGTTACAGTAAATTATATTTATGGATTACTAATTTGAAAAATTTAATGAAATTGGATTTGAAAGTAATTAGTTACACTTTTTTCTAATGATTAAGCACTAAAATATGTACATATTGCCCGTCGCTTTCATCTAAATTGAAATAAGTCGTAACATAGTAGTTTTACTGGAAAGTGAATCTAGAAAGAATCAATTTAGAGCTTGAATAAGTATCTTATTTACATTAAGAAGATAATTTTAAAATTTGAATTGAATTAAAAGAATTATTGAAATTTATTTTATTTTTATTTTAATTAAAATATTAAATTTTTTATTATTTTTAAAGAAAAAATTTTATTTATTATAGTGAATTAGTACTGAGAAGGAAATTTTTGAAATTTTTAAAAGAAATAAATTTGTGTACCTTGTGCATCAGGGTTTATTAATTATAAATTAAAAATTTATTTTTCTCGAATTTAAAAGGGCTAAATTATTATAAATTTTATTGTTTCATAAATATTTAAAATAGTAATTTAGTAATGAAATGTTATTCGTTTTTAAATATATCTAGTTTTTTAAGAAAAAAATTTAATTTTATTAATAAATTAGAAATATTTAAATTTTAATTTTTTCAATTTATTATTAAATAATTTAAGGGATAAGCTTTAAATTTAATTTTTATAATTTAATTTAAGTATAAATAATTTGTAGGATTAATAATTTCTATCATTATAAGTTTATAAAAATTTATTATTTTAAGATTAATATTTATATTAAATTTATTTTTTTTATTAAAATTTAAAAATTAATTATTTATTTTTAGTAATAATGATAAAATTAGTATTAAATATTAATAATTTAAAATTATTATTTATTGAAAGGTTAAATAAAGTAATTCGGCAAATATATTTTTCACCTGTTTATTAAAAACATCTCTTTTTGAAAATAATTTAAAGTAGGGCCTGCCCACTGAGTATTTGAAGGGCCGCAGTATTTTGACTGTGCAAAGGTAGCATAATCATTAGTTTTTTAATTGAAAGCTTGTATGAATGGTTTGATGAGAAAATAACTTTCTATGTTTAAATTTTTAAAAATTTTATTTTTAAGTTAAAAAGCTTAAATTTTTATAATAGACGAGAAGACCCTATAGAGTTTAATTTTTGTAAATTTTTAAATTTTTAGAATTTTATAATTAAAATTTTTATAATAATTTGATTGGGGTGATTAAAAAATTAAATTAACTTTTTTTATATTTAAACAAAAATTTATGAATATTTGATCCATAATAATGATTAAAAGATTAAATTACCTTAGGGATAACAGCGTTATTTTTTTTTAGAGTTCAAATCGAAAAAAGAGATTGCGACCTCGATGTTGGATTAAAGTTAATTTTAGGTGCAGAAGCTTAAATATTTGGTCTGTTCGACCATTAAAACTTTACATGATCTGAGTTTAAACCGGTGTAAGCCAGGTTGGTTTCTATCTTTATTTAGTTAATATATTTTAGTACGAAAGGACCAAATTTATAGTTAAAAATTTTTATTTTGAATAAAATTATTATTTTGGCAGAATAGTGCGATAGATTTAGAATCTTTAAATGTATTTCATACAAATAATAATTGATTTTTTTTTAATAGTTTTAATTTTTATTATTCTTATTGTAGGAATTTTAGTGGGGGTAGCTTTTTTAACTTTAATAGAACGAAAAATTTTAGGTTATATTCAAGTTCGTAAAGGTCCTAATAAAGTTGGTTATATAGGAATTTTACAACCTTTTGGTGATGCAATTAAATTATTTAGTAAAGAACAAATTTTTCCTTATATATCTAATATTTTAATTTTTATTTTTTCTCCTATTTTAAATTTATTATTATCATTATTTTTATGATTAAGAGTTCCATTTTATTGTTATTATTTAAATTTTAATTTTTCTGTTTTGTTCTTTTTTAGAATTTCAAGTTTAGGGGTTTACACTATTATAATATCAGGATGATCTTCAAATTCAAATTATTCATTATTAGGAAGTTTACGTTCAGTGGCTCAAACTATTTCTTATGAGGTTAGAATATTTTTAATTTTATTATCTTTTCTTGTATTAACATTATCTCTGAATTTATACGATTTTATTTATTATCAAAAATTTATTTGATTTTTATTTTTAAATTTACCTTTAAGAATTATGTGGTTTATTTCTAGATTAGCAGAAACAAATCGTACTCCTTTTGATTTTGCTGAAGGAGAATCAGAACTAGTTTCTGGGTTTAATGTAGAATACAGAGGGGTAGGATTTGCTTTTATTTTTATAGCAGAATATTCTAATATTTTATTTATAAGAATAATTAGAGTTTTAATTATTTTGGGCGGTGATTTTTATTCTTGGTTTTTTTTTATAAAGTTAGTTTTTTTATCATTTTTATGAATTTGAATTCGTGGAACTTTACCACGTTATCGTTATGATAAATTAATATATTTAACTTGAAAAGTATTTTTACCTGTATCTTTAAATTTCTTTATATTTAATATAGGTTTAAGTTTAATTATTATAGTTTATATTATTTAGTTAATTTTTTTTAGTAAAAATCAATAGAATTAAATATTCTTTCTTATATTTTCAAAATATATGCTTTACAAGCTCATTGATTAATTAAATAATAAATAATCTCATAATTTATATAAAAATAAATTTAAAGAAAAATAAGTAAAATATAAAATAGTGAAAATTTGACCTGTTAAGATAAAAGGTTCTTCTACAGGTTTTGCGCCGATTCATGTAAGGATAAAAATACATAAAATAAATATTCAAAATAAAATTTTATTTAATATATAAAATCTATTATTTTTTATTATTTTTTTATTAATAAATGGTATAAAATATAAGATTGCAATTGATATTACTAAAGCAATTACCCCTCCTAATTTATTAGGGATTGATCGTAAGATAGCATAAGCAAAAAGAAAATATCATTCTGGTTGAATATGGGCTGGTGTAGAGAGAGGGTTAGCTGGAATAAAATTATCAGGGTCTCTTAATATATACGGATTTAAAATAATAATATTTATTATAAAAAATATTATTAATAAAAATCCAAAAATGTCCTTAGTTGAAAAGTATGGGTGGAATGGAATTTTATCTAAATTAGAATTTGTTCCTAATGGGTTATTAGATCCTGTATTATGGAGAAATAGTAAATGAATTATAATAAAAGCTGCAATAACAAAAGGTAATATAAAATGAAATGAATAAAATCGAGTTAGTGTAGCATTATCTACAGCAAATCCTCCTCATAATCAAATTACAATTGAATTTCCAAGATATGGGATTGCGGATAAAAGGTTTGTGATTACTGTAGCCCCTCAAAATGATATTTGTCCTCAAGGTAAAACATATCCTAAAAATGCTGTAGCTATGGTTAAAAATAAAATTGTAGTTCCTGTTATTCAAGTATTAATTAAATTATAAGATCCGTAATATATTCCTCGTCCAATGTGAATATAAATACAAATAAAAAAAAAAGAAGCTCCATTAGCATGAATAGTCCGAATTAATCATCCTATATTTACATCTCGACAAATATGAGAAACTCTATTAAATGCTATTTCAATATTAGCACAATAATGTATGGTTAAAAATAATCCTGTAATAATTTGAATTATTAAACAAAGTCCTAATAAGGACCCAAAATTTCATAAATATGAAATATTAGAGGGAGTAGGTAAATCAATTAAAGCATTATTTAAAATTTTTATTAAAGAATTATTTTTTCGTAAAGGTATTTTCATATTTAATTTGTCGTAAAGGTCCAAAATTTAATTTTGTAATTTTTACGATTGCAATTATAGCAATTAATAAATAAAAAATAATTATGATAAAAATATTAGAGTTAGGAAAATTTAAAAATTTTGATATATTAAATTTAAAGTTTTTTTTTATATCTATATTTATTAATAATTCATTATTTATTTCATAATAATAAATATATTGATTTTCTATTCATTTTGTTAATATTAATGTAATTAATAAAAAAATAATAATTATAAATAGTTTGTTATTAAATTTGAATTTTTCATTAGAAGCAATTCTAGTTATATAAATGAATAAAACTAAGAGTCCACCAATTATTACTAAGATTAAAATATAAGAAAATCAAAAATTTAATCTTATTATTCCTATAAATAAGCATATAATAATTGTATGAGTTAAAATGATAGAACCTAGCGAAATAGGGTGTTTTAAAAAAATTATTATAGTAGAAGTTAATATTATTAATCAAATTTCAGAGGGTAGTTTAAATAAAAATATTAATTTTGGAGATTAAAGATATTAGTTTTCCTCTGATATTTTAAAAGAAATTCTTATTGTTGGTTTACAAGACCAATATTTTTATTAAATTATTAAAATATGATAATACATTATATTTATATATTTATAATTAGAATATTAAGATTTTCTTTAAATCGTAAACATTTACTAACTATATTATTAAGAATAGAATTTGTTATTTTAGTTTTATTTATATTTATATATATATATTTTATAAATTTTAATTTTGAATTTTATTTTGTTTTAATTTTTTTAACTATAAGTGTTTGTGAAAGAGCAATAGGTTTAGCTTTATTAGTATCTCTTATTCGATCTTATGGTAATGATTATTTTAATTCTTTTAATATTTTATGATAATTTTATTTTATTTATTTTTTATAATTCCTTTATGTTTTAAAAATAAGTTTTGGTTAATTAAAAATTTATTAGTTTTAATAAGTTTATTTTTTTTTAGAAAAATTTCTTTTTTAAATTATAGTTATATTAGTTATTTTTTGGGTTATGATTTTTTATCTTATTTTTTAGTTTTATTAAGAATTTGAATTTCATTTTTAATATTTATAGCTAGAGAAAAATTATTTAAATTTAATGATTATAGAGAATTATTTAGTTTTTTATTAATTTTATTATTAATATTTTTAATTTTAACTTTTTTTTCTATAAATATATTTATATTTTATATATTTTTTGAGGCTAGTTTAATTCCAATTTTAATTTTAATTATAGGTTGAGGTTATCAACCTGAACGAATTCAGGCTGGTATATATATATTTTTTTATACTATTATAGCATCTTTACCGATGATTTTATTTATTTTTTATTATTATTTTAGTTTTAATAATTTAGATTTTAGATTAATTAATATAAATTTAACTAGAGTTGTTTTGTATTTTATAATAATTATAGTTTTTTTAGTTAAATTACCAATATTTATATTTCATCTTTGACTCCCTAAGGCTCACGTAGAAGCTTCTGTAGCAGGATCTATAATTTTAGCAGGGATTATATTAAAGTTAGGAAGTTACGGATTAATGCGATTTTTACAAATATTTTTAATATTAGGGTTAAAGTTAAATTTATTTTTAATTAATTTTTCATTAATTGGGGGTATTATTGTTTCTTTAACTTGTATTCGTCAAAGAGATATGAAATCTTTAATTGCTTATTCATCAGTTGTTCATATGGGTTTATTATTAGGTGGTTTATTAACTTTAAATTATTGAGGATTAGTGGGTTCATTAGTTATAATATTAGCTCATGGTCTTTGTTCGTCAGGATTGTTTGTGTTAGTTAATTTAAATTATGAACGATTTTTTAGACGTAGAATTTATATTAATAAAGGTATAATTAATCTTATTCCTTTTATATCTTTATGATGGTTTTTATTAGTAATTTCTAATATAGCAGCCCCTCCTTCTTTAAATTTATTAGGTGAAATTTTATTAATTAATAGATTAATTATATATTCTTATATTAGAATATTTATATTAATCTTATTATCATTTTTTAGAGCGGTTTATTGTTTATTTTTATATTCTTATAGTCAACATGGTTTATTCTTTAGAGGTTTATATAGTTTTTCTAATATTACTTTTCGTGAATTAATTTTATTACTTTTACATTGATTACCATTGAATTTAATTTTATTAAAAAGTGATTTTTTTATAGTTTATTTAAGTAGTTTATTTAAAATATTGATTTGTGGAATCAAAGAAATTTTATTAATCTTAAATAATTAAAATTTGTAATGTTTTTTTATCTTTATTATTATTTTTATTTTTTTATATATTTATTTTTAGGTTATATTTATTAATATTTGATAAAATATATTTTATTGAATTTAATTTATTTAATTTAAATTCTTTATCTATTGAATTTTTAATTTTAATAGATTGAATATCTAGATTATTTATATCTTTTGTTTTATTAATTTCTTCTATGGTAATTTTTTACAGAAAAACTTATATAAGTGAAGATTTTAATTTAAATCGGTTTATTTTATTAGTTTTAATATTTGTATTCTCTATAATATTAATAATTTTAAGTCCTAATTTAATTTCTATTTTATTAGGTTGAGATGGTTTAGGTTTAGTCTCTTACTGTTTAGTAATTTATTATCAAAATGTTAAATCTTATAGAGCTGGTATATTAACGGCTTTATCTAATCGAATTGGTGATGTAATATTATTAATAGCTATTGCTTGAATATTAAATTTTGGTAGTTGAAATTTTATATTATATTTAGATTACTATTATTTAGATAAAGAAATAAAATTAGTAGGTATACTAATTATAATTGCTGCTATAACTAAAAGAGCTCAAATTCCATTTTCTTCTTGATTACCTGCTGCTATAGCAGCTCCTACTCCCGTTTCTGCTTTAGTACATTCTTCTACTTTAGTAACAGCAGGTGTATATTTATTAATTCGTTTTCATTTTTTAGTAATAAATTATAGAGTGTTTTTGTTATTTATTGGATTAATTACTATATTTATATCAGGATTAGGGGCTAATTTTGAATATGATTTGAAAAAAATTATTGCTTTGTCTACTTTAAGTCAATTAGGTTTAATATTCACAATTTTAAGATTAGGAAGGTTTAGTTTAGCTTTTTTTCATTTGTTAACTCATGCTTTATTTAAAGCTTTACTTTTTATATGCGCAGGTAATTTTATTCATTTAATAGGAAACTGTCAGGATATTCGTTTTATAGGTGGCTTAATTAATAAAATTCCTTTAACTGTAGTTTATTTTAATATTAGAAATTTATCTTTATGTGGAATTCCCTTTTTTTCAGGCTTTTATTCTAAAGATTTAATTATGGAATTTTATTCAATAAGTTATTTAAGTTATTTTACTTATATTTTTATATTTTTTTCTTTAGGATTAACAGTTTCTTACACATTTCGTTTAATTTATTATTTAATATATTCTTATTCTAATTTTTTTAGATTAAACATAATTAAAGAAAATTATGATTCTATAGTTTTTAGTATAGGTTTAATATTTTTAGTAGTAGTTTTTTCAGGCAGTTTTTTGATATGAATTTTGTTTAAAAATCCTTATTTAATTATATTACCTTTTTTTATAAAAATTTTAACTTTATTGATAGTACTATTAGGGGCTTTATTTGGTATAGAAATTTATAAATTAAAATTATCTTATAATTTAATAATACTTAGAAAAATAAAGATGTTTATTTTTTTTTCTTTAATATGAAATCTTCCTTATATTTCTACTTTTGGAATGAATTATTTATTTATTAATTTAGGAAAAAATAATAAATATATTGATCAAGGATGGTCAGAATTTTTAGGGAGTCAGGGTTTATTTAATTATTTAAAAATTTCTTCTATTTTTTTACAATATTTATTTAAAAATAATTTAAAAATTTTTTTGATTATATTTATATTTTGAATTTTTATTTTAATAATTTTAAATTTTTACTTAAATAGCTTATAAAGAGCACAATATTGAAGATATTGAGGAAATTTTAAATTTTTAGGTATTTATAAGATTAAATCTTTTTTTATAATGAAAATATAATGTTTTTTATAAACTATATAAATAGAAATACTAACAATATAGCTAAATTTTAAGTTAGAAGCTTAAATATAAAATATTTCTTTAATTGGATTATAGTCATTAAAATCATTAACAGTGATTTACCTCTTTTTGGTTTCAATTAATTAAATAAGGATAATTAATATCAAATTTTTAGGTCGAAACTAAAAGCAAATTTTGCTTCTTATTTAAGATAAACTGAATTTCAGTATTTTTTAAATGCAAATTAAATGTTAATTTAACTATTATCCTAAAAAGATCAATTTAATGCCCCTTGGTTTCATTCATGGTATAGCCCTAATAATAAAATTAAAATAAATAGGGAAATATTTAAAGAAATCATAGAAATTTTTGTAATTTTTATTGAATAAATAAATGGTAAAATTAATGTAATTTCTACATCAAAAATAAGAAAAATTAATGCAATTAAAAAGAAGTGAATTGAGAATGGTAATCGAGCTGAATTTTTGGGGTCAAATCCACACTCAAAGGGGGATCTTTTTTCTCGATCTTTAAATGTTTTTTTAGAAATTAAAAATGATAAAATTGATATAATTCTTAAGATTAAAGAAATAAAAATTGATAAAAATAATAATATTAATATTATTTATACTATTTGTAGATTTTTTGATTGGAAATCAATTGTAATATTTTATACTATATAAATACCTTCCTCATCAATAAATAGATAAGTAAAGGAATAATCAAACTACATCAACAAAGTGTCAATATCAAGCTGCAGCTTCAAATCCAAAATGATGAGAAGTTCTAAAATGATTTAAATATAAACGTATTAAACAAATAGATAGAAATGTTGTTCCGATAATTACATGAAGGCCATGAAATCCTGTTGCTATAAAAAATCTTCTACCATAAACAGAATCTGCAATAGAAAATGGTGCTTCTATATACTCAATTCCTTGAAGAAATGTAAAGTATACTCCTAAGATGATAGTAATTGTTAATCTTTGGAATGCTTGATTAAAATCATTTTCTATAATACTATGATGTGCTCATGTAATTCTTAAACCTGATCTTAATAAAATTAAAGTATTTAATAGTGGAATTCTTCTAGGGTTAAAAGCAATAATTCTTTTAGGTGGTCAATTTATTCCTAATTCAATAGAGGGGGATAATCTTCTGTGATAAAAACTTCAAAAAAATCTAATAAAAAAAAAAATTTCTGAGACAATAAATAAAATTATTCCTCAACGTAATCCTATTGAAACTATTAAGGTATGATTTCCTTGGAAAGTTCTTTCTCGAATTACATCTCGTCATCATTGAAATATAATTATTAATAATACAATATTTCTTAATATAAATAAGTTTCTATTGAATAAATGAAATCATTTAATTAAACCAATTATTGTAGTTATTGCTCTTAAAGCTCCTAAAATTGGTCATGGCCTGTAATCTACTAAATGGAAGGGGTGATTTTTTGTCATATTAAACTTCTCTAGAATATAATGTTCTTAGAATTGCAAATACATAAGATTGAATTATTGCAACTGCAGATTCTAAGATAATTAATAAAAATTGAATTAATAGTACGATAAAAATTAAAAAATTTACTATTGGCCCTGTGTTCCCTAATAGTGTTAATAATAAATGTCCTGCAATTATATTGGCAGAAAGCCGAATTGCTAATGTTCCAGGGCGAATAATATTTCTAATGGTTTCAATACATACTATGAAAGGTATAAGAATAGGGGGTGTGCCTTGAGGTATTAAATGTGCAAATATATGATAAGTATTTATTAATCATCCGTATATTATAAATCTAATTCATAAAGGTAATGCGAATGATAGTGTAAATACTAAGTGCCTAGATCTTGTAAAAATATAAGGAAATAATCCTATAAAATTGTTTATTAAAATAAAAAAAAATAATCTAATAAAAATTAAAGTATTATTTTTTTTTGTTAAAATTTTAAATTCTAAGTGAAGAGTTATTAATATTTTTAATGTTATAAAATTTAAACGATTAGGAATTAATCAAAATAAAGAAGGAATAAAAAAAAAAATAATTAAAATTCTTAATCAATTAAGTGATAATTTTAAAAAGGTAGTAGGATCAAATGTTGAAAATAAATTAGCTATCATTTTCAATTTTTTTTTTTTATAAATTGTAAATTTTTAGATTTAGGAAAAAAATTTTGCGTATAATATATTTTAATTAGAATTAAAATAAAAACTATAATAAATAAAATGAATAAACCAAGTCAATTTAAAGGTATAGTTTGAGGAATTAAAAATTATTTTTCAATAATTTTAGTTTGACAAACTAATGTTATAATTTAACTAAATTTTTCATTAGAAGTAGGCGTTAATTACTATAAATTGGTTTAAGAGACCATTACTTTCTTTCAGTCATCTAATGAAATATTTTTAATTCATTTAAAAAAATTTTTATTAGAAATTCTTTCGATTGAAATTGGTATAAAACTATGGTTTGCTCCGCAGATTTCTGAACATTGACCATAATATATACCTGTTCGATTTAACGTAAATCTTATTTGGTTTAATCGCCCTGGGGATGCATCAATTTTTACCCCTGAAGAAGGCACAGTTCAAGAATGAATTACATCTGATGAGGCTGTAATTACTCGAATAGGGGCTATATATGGTAAAATAGTCCGATTATCTACTTCTAGAAGACGAAAATTAAAAATTTTTAAATCATTAGTAGGAATTATATAAGAATCAAATTCAATATTTTTAAAATCTGAATATTCATATGATCAATATCATTGATGACCAATAGTTTTAATAGTAACTATTGGGTTTCGAATTTCATCAATTAAATAAATTAATTTTAAAGAAGGTAATGCAATAAAAATTAAAGTGAAAGCTGGTAAAATTGTTCAAATTGTTTCGATTGTATGTCCTTCTAATAAGAATCGGTGATTGTATTTATTAAAAAATAATCTTACTATAATATAAGCTACTGTGCAGGTAATTATAGTTAAAATTAATAAAGCGTGATCATGAAAAAAACTTAATTGTTCTAAAAGAAATGATGATCTATCTAGAAATGATAAAGATTTTCAAGTGGCAATTTCTAAAAAAAGTATAACTTTATAATTGGGGTTTAAATCCAATGCACTATTCTGCCATATTAGAATTTTATTGCTAATATAGGAATTTCAGAATATCTGTGTTCATTGGGAGGCGATAGTTGCAACCATTCAATTAAAGATGGTATATTAAAATTAAATTTTCTAATTCGTATTGAATAGAATCTTTCTCAAATAATTATTAATATAAATAAAATTCTAAAAGAAGAAAAAATTGACCCAATTGAAGATATTTTATTTCATAAATAATAAGCATCTGGATAATCAGAATATCGTCGTGGCATGCCTCTTAATCCTAAAAAATGTTGGGGAAAGAAAGTTAAATTAACTCCTAAGAATATTGAATAAAACTGGATTATTAATATTTTTCTGTTTATATTAAATCCTGTAATTAAAGGAAATCAGTGAATAAATCCAGCTATAATTGCAAATACTGCCCCTATAGATAAAACATAATGAAAATGAGCTACTACATAGTAAGTATCATGTAAAATAATATCTATAGATGAATTAGCTAAAATTACACCTGTTAAACCTCCAATTGTAAATAAAAAAAGAAATCCTAAAGTTCATAATAAAGAGGGAGTGTATAAAAATTGTACTCCATGAAGAGTAGCTAATCAGGAAAAAATTTTAATTCCTGTAGGTACTGCAATAATTATTGTAGCTGAAGTAAAGTAAGCTCGAGTATCTACGTCTATTCCCACTGTAAATATATGATGAGCCCAAACTACAAATCCTAATAATCCAATAGCTAATATAGCGTAAATTATTCCTAATGCCCCAAATGCAATTTTTTTCCCTCTTTCTTGAGTAATAATATGAGAAATTATTCCAAATCCTGGTAAAATTAAAATATAAACTTCAGGATGTCCAAAAAATCAAAATAAATGTTGATATAAAATAGGGTCTCCTCCTCCTATAGGATCAAAAAAAGATGTATTAATATTACGATCAGTTAGTAGTATAGTGATTGCCCCTGCTAATACAGGTAGAGATAAAAGTAATAAAATAGCTGTAATTATTACAGATCATACAAATAAAGGGGTTTTTTCTAATGTTATTCCAAACGGACGTATATTTATAATAGTAGAAATAAAATTTACTGCTCCTAAAATTGAAGAAATTCCTGCTAAGTGTAATCTAAAAATTACTAAATCTACAGAAGATCCTCTATGAGCTATATTTGATGATAAAGGTGGGTAAACTGTTCAACCTGTTCCTGCCCCTATTTCTACAATTCTTCTTATAATTAATATTGTTAGAGCGGGGGGTAGAAGCCAAAATCTTATATTATTAAGACGAGGAAATGCTATATCAGGAGCTCCGATTATTAAAGGTACTAACCAGTTTCCAAAACCTCCAATTATAATCGGTATTACTATAAAGAAAATTATAATAAAAGCATGAGCTGTAACAATTACATTATAAATTTGATCATTTCCAATTAACCTATTAGTAGTTCCTAATTCTAATCGAATAAGGATTCTTAATGAAGTTCCTACTATTCCAGCTCATATCCCAAATAAAAAGTATAACGTTCCGATATCTTTATGATTAGTAGAATATAATCATTTATTCGATAAAGTGGCCGAATTATAGGCAATAAATTGTAAATTTATTTATGAGATTTCTCCTTTATCATTTTTGCCTTGTATTCAATTATGATTATAAATTGCAAATTTATAGGTGAATTTTATTCTAAGGCTTAGATAGTATCTATTTTTAACTTTGAAGGTTAATAGTTTATTTAACTTAAATCCTTATCTTACGTTGAATACAATCGTAAAACCTAAAAGTCCAAGAACATTAATTCAATTTATTATGTTAATAAAAAAAGATCTTTGTTTTTTAAAAAATTTTTTTTTTTCAGAAACCTTTATAATTATTGGTTGTAAAATCATACGTATATAAATATATAATCTTAATAGTGTTAAGAAAATTATCATGAAGGCTAAAAAATATATATTATTTTCTATTAAAATTTTTAATACTATTCATTTAGGAAAAAACCCTAAAAAGGGTGGAACACCCCCTAGAGAAAATAAATTTATAAAAAAAAAAAATTTTGCGGATTTATTAGAATTATATAATATAATTAAATCATTTATATTATTGATATTATATTTATTAAGAACTAAAATTAAATTAGTTGAAATAAAAATATAAACTGTAAAATAAAAAATTCATAGGGATTGATTTAGGAATATTATAGCTATTATTCAACCAATATGGTTAATTGAAGAAAGTGCCAAAATTTTTTTAATTCTAGTTTGATTTCAACTTTTTAATCCTCTTACAGTTATAGAAATTAAGATGATTGAACAAAAAAAAGCATTTATTTTAAAGTTATATATAATTAAAATTATAGGGGCAATTTTTTGTCATGTTATTAAAATTAAAAAATTTATTCATCCTAGTCCTTCAGCTACCCCTGGGTATCAGATATGAAATGGGGCAGCTCCTATTTTTAATAAAATTGCGGAATTAAAAATAAATTGTGATAATTTATTAAGTTCGTTAATTGAATCTGAAAAATTTATAGAATATAAAAAAGAAAACAAAATAATTATAGAAGCCGAAACTTGGACAAGGAAATATTTTATAGATACTTCTGAAGATTGTTTAGTATTTTCAGAATTAATTAAAGGAATAAATGCTAATAAGTTTATTTCTAGTCCAATTCAAATATTTATTCAAGAATAAGCTGAGATAGAAATTAAAGAACCTAAAATTATAATAATTATAAATATTATTTTTATTAATTTGATTATAAAGAAAAGGGTTACACCTTTATGAATGGGGTATGAACCCATCAGCTTCTTTAGCTTACCTTTATATTTTAGTATAAGATGTACGAAAGTTTTTGAAACTTTAAGAAATAATTTAATTTTATTAAATATATTACTATTTTTAGTTGACAAAGTTAAATTATATTTAAATTTATCATTTTTTTATATTAATTTACCAATGTTCGGACTTAGTAATCAAATTTCCATAATTAATCATTAGCTAACTTATCAATATTCGGACTTWKCAATTAAATTTYCATWATCAATCATTTGCTAACTCAYCAATATTCGGACTTAGTAATTAAATCTCCATAATCAATCATTTGCTAACTCACCAATATTCGGGCTTAGTAATCAAATTTCCATAATCAATCATTTGCTAACTCACTAATATTCGGACTTAGCAATTAAATTTCCATAATCATTTGTT